CTAATATTCTTGCAGAATTTATAGCCTCACAATTCAAGAATAGAGTTTCATTTCGAAAAGCAATAAAAAGGGCTATTGAATTAACTAAAGAAGCAGATACAAAAGGAATTCAAGTACAAATTTCAGGGCGTATCGGCGGAAACGAAATGGCACGTGTCGAATGGATCAGAAAAGGTAGAGTTCCCCTACAAACCGTTCGAGCTAAAATTGATTATTGTTCCTATACAATTAGGACTATCTATGGCGTATTCGGCATGAAAATTTGGATTTTTATAGACAAGGGAAAGGAATAAAAAAACTTTCATTGTTTTTCCCTTCTATCGATTGATTGAACAAAAAAAGGGAAACTCGGTCATTCTTTTTCTGGCCAATCAAACTAATTCTTAATTCTATAGGGTTGAATAAAAATTCGATGAACCTTTTGATATAATTGCTATGCTTAGTGTGTGACTCGTTGGTTTTTTTTAGGGTTAGGATTAGGATTAAAAAAAGACCAGCCCGGTAGTATGAAAACCAACTCATCACTTCGTATTATCTGGATCTAAAGAAGCAGTCAAGATATGATAAATCGGTCATATCTATGTAGCAACTGAAGTTTCTTTTGAATAAACTTTAATTCTAAGTTTAAAGCAAAATACAGAAGAAAGGTGTGGATAAATGGAAGGATGAGAGAAAGAGAGAAAAAGAATATCAATGATATAGAAATCCAATATGTAAGGTCTATGAGTCATCTCATAAAAGACAGTGTAATAAAGCATCAATACTAATTGATTCATCTATAATGAAATATTAAATGAATCCTTCTTATAGAAGAAAAAAATCAAGAGCTTCGAGCCAATAAAGACTAAGAAGGTTGACTCAAGAATAAATTGGATTATGAGCTCCGTTGTAGAATTCTGACCTAACCATTAAATATGAAGCGGTGGGAACGATGGAACCTGTGACTGCAAAAGATTTTATTGAACAAATGAATCTTACTGATTCACTAGTCGGGATGGCGAAATGAACCGGAAATCAATTCATCTATTCTGAGAAGTCACGAACAAGCGCTACGACTGAAATAGAGATTGCAAGAGTAAATATTCGCCCGCGAAAACTTTCTTTTTTTTTGAATTTGAATTGGTAAACTTGGATAAAGGACAAAATAAAATAAAGATTTATTAGAACGTTAGAAAAAAAAAACTATTATTTATAAAATTATTTATAAAAATGTTCTAATATCTATTCAAATTAATTGAAATTCCATTTTGAATCCTTTTATTCGCGAGGAGCTGGATGAGAAGAAACTCTCACGTCCAGTTCTGTAGTAGAGATGGAATTCCGAAACAACCATCAACTATAACCCCAAAAGAACTAGATTCCGTAAACAACATAGAGGAAGAATGAAGGGAAGATCTTATCGAGGTAATCATATTTGTTTCGGTAAATACGCTCTTCAGGCACTTGAACCTGCTTGGATCACATCTAGACAAATCGAAGCAGGTCGACGAGCAATGACACGAAATGCACGCCGTGGTGGAAAAATATGGGTCCGTGTATTTCCAGACAAACCAGTTACAGTAAGACCTGCTGAAACACGTATGGGTTCGGGGAAAGGATCCCCTGAATATTGGGTAGCTGTTGTTAAACCGGGGCGAATACTATATGAAATGGGTGGAGTAGCCGAAAATCGAGCCAGAAGAGCTATTTTACTAGCAGCATCCAAAATGCCTATACGAACTCAATTAATTATTTCGGGATAAAAATGTAGAACCGACAGAAATGAGTCTCGGGGATGAAACAAAACCGCAGGTTTCTTTTTTTGGACAAAAAATATTTCTTTTATTTTCTTTATCCTTTGCATTGGAAGAATAGACTAAAAAATTGATATGATTCAACATCAGACCCATTTAAATGTAGCGGATAACAGCGGGGCTCGAGAATTGATGTGTATTCGAATCATAGGAGCTAGTAATCGTCGCTATGCTTATATTGGTGACGTTATTGTTGCTGTGATCAAAGAAGCAGTCCCCAAAATGCGCCTAGAAAAATCAGAAGTAGTCAGAGCTGTAATTGTCCGTACCTGTAAAGAACTTAAACGTGACAGCGGTATGATAATACGATATGATGACAATGCTGCAGTTGTGATTGATCAAAAAGGAAATCCAAAAGGAAGTCGAATTATTGGGGCAATCCCCGAGGAATTGAAAGAATTCCATTTTACTAAAATAGTTTCATTAGCTCCCGAGGTATTATAAAATAAAATGAGATCGTGATATCTTTGGGGTATTTGAAAGAAATAGATTAAGAACTAGATTAATTCGTAGGCATATATCTTGAAAAATTCATATTCATAAACCAATAAAAAAACCAATAAAATAAAGAAAAACATGTTAATTATATCCAATTTCAAGACACCAATAATTTTAGTTCATGATGGGTACAGACACTATTGCTGAGATAATAACCTCTATACGAAATGCTGATATGGCTAGAAAAAGAGTTATTCGCATAGCATCTACTAATATTACCGAAAATATTGTTAAAATACTTTTCCGAGAAGGTTTTATCGAAAACGTCAGAAAACATCGAGAAAAAAACAAATATTTTTTGGTTGTAACCCTGCGACATAGAAGGAATAGGAAAAGACCCTATAGGAATTTTTTCAATTTAAAACGGATCAGTCGGCCCAGTCTACGAATCTATTCTTACTCTCAAGAAATTCCTAGAATTTTAGGTGGGACAGGGATTGTAATTCTTTCTACTTCTCGAGGTATAATGACAGACCGGGAGGCTCGACTAGAAGGAATTGGCGGAGAAATTTTATGTTATATATGGTAATCATTTTAATATCCAAATGGGATCCGAAACCTCTTCCTATTTATAAAAAAAAAAAGAAAGAGGGTGAGTTGTCTAATATCGTTTCTACTCCATTAGTTGATACTTCAAGGGGGCTTTACCTGCAATGACAGAACAAAAATGGATTCACGAAGGTTTAATTACTGAATCGCTTCCCAATGGCATGTTCCGGGTTCGGTTAGATAATGAAGATCTGGTTCTAGGTTATGTTTCAGGAAAGATTCGTCAAAGTTCTATAAGAATACTGCCAGGAGACAAAGTCAAAATTGAAATAAGTCGTTATGATTCAACCAGAGGACGTATAATTTCTCGACTCGACAACGACAACGAAAACGAGGATTCGAAAGATTAGCTGGTTTTTATTCAATACGATTCGAGATGCAAAATTTCAAGAAACTTATTTTCTACCAAGAAGTAGATTCAGAATTAAGATAAGGAATGACAAATATGAAAATAAGAGCTTCCGTTCGAAAAATTTGTCAAAAATGTCGACTAATCCGTAGGCGGGGGCGCCTTAGAATAATTTGTTCCAACCCGAGACATAAACAAAGACAAGTATAATCAGACACGCTAAAAGGCTCAATGTACAAATAAGGAATCTGTTTTGACATGAAATGGATATATCCATATATTTCTGACTCATATTTATGAGATGATACAATATGCCAAAAGCTATACCGAGAACTGGTTCACGTAGGAATGTACGTATTGGTTCACGCAGGAATGTACGTATTGGTTCACGCAGGAATGTACGTATTAGTTTACGTAAGATTGTAGGTAGAATACCAAAGGGAGTTATTCATGTTCAAGCGAGTTTCCATAATATCATTGTCACGGTTACAGATCTACGGGGTCGGGTGGTTTCCTGGTCCTCGGCCGGTACTTGTGGATTCAAGGGTACGAGAAAAGGGACACCTTTTGCCGCTCGAACTGCAACAGAAGATGCTATTGGTCCAGTAATAGATCACGGTATGCAACGAGCAGGAGTCGTGATAAAAGGTCCCGGTCTCGGAAGAGACGCAGCATTACGAGTTATTCGTCAAAGTGGTATACGATGCTTTTTTATACGGGATGTAACGCCTATGGCACATAATGGCTGTAGACCCCCGAAAAAAAGACGTATTTAACGAGCAAACTAATTGCTTTTCTAAAGAGCAAACTAATTTATTTTTCTACTCAAAAAGGAGGAATTCAACGTATGATATACGAAATAGTACGAGTATCTACTCGGGAAACACAGTGGAAGTGTGCTGAATTAAGAGAAGACAATGCACGTCTTCATTATGGACGCTTTTATCTGGCTCCACTTTTGGTAGGCCAGGCTGAGTTAATAGGCACTGTGATGAGAAAAGCTTTACTAGCAGAACTAGAAGGAACATGTATCACGTATGTAAAATTGCTGGACGTACCCCATGAATATTCTAGTATATGGGGTGTCAAAGAGCCGGTCTATGATATTGTAATGAATTTGAAAAAAATTGTATTGAGAAGTAACCAACTGATGGATAATCCACCTAATTTTTTCAAAGGGCGCGTTCGTGTCAAGGGTTCTACAATTGTAACTGCTAAAGATATTCTTTTTAATCATGTTGGTATAGAGGTCGTTGATAATACCCAATATGTAGCTACATTGACAAAACCAATTAGTTTATATATTGACTTAATAGTCGAGAAGAAGAGAGCGTTTGGCAAGGCAATACCGTATACCCTTCAAGAAGGAAGTTATCCTATAGGTGATACATTCTCGCCTATTCTAAATGTGAATTATAGTGTTCATTCCTATACAAGAGAGAATGAAAAAAAAGAGATGCTCTTTCTTGAAATATGGACAAATGGGAGTTTGACTCCGGTAGAAGCACTTAGTATAACTTCCCAGAAGTTGGCTAAATTATTGACGGCTCCTTTACGTGTCAACGAAGAAGAAGACAACAAATTTACTAACGAAGACCACTTGGTTTCTTTATACTCTTTTACTTTTCAGCATAGATGGGAAAGGATCAGACAAAAGAAAATAAAACTAGCAATGAAATCGATTTTTGTTGATCAATTCGAATTTACTCCCAAAGTCTATAATGGTCTCAAAAAGGCCAATATAGATAAATTATTTGACCTGTTGAATATGAGGTATGAAGATCTTATGAAAATTGAATATTTTGGCCTAG